TATACTATATCCTGCATGCATATCACATATATAAGTATCGAATACATAGTTCGAATTGTATATGTGTTATATGTAGTATATGTGTTATATGTATATCTAGTATTATGTATTAGTATAATACAATATATAATATATCAATAGTATTATTATATAGTATTAGAATACTATTCGAAAAACGACAGATTATATATGTCCAATTTGAATCGATTTCACCGATCTCAATTAATTCCTCTTTACTTCTCAGAGGAAAAGTAATAGGTAGGGATGACAGGATTTGAACCCGTGACATTTTGTACCCAAAACAAACGCGCTACCAAGCTGCGCTACATCCCTTTTAATAGGTTTACAGTGTTATTGTAAATAATCCTTTTCCTTTTTTCCAGATCATTATTCATTATTATAGATTTTTTCTTTTTTTTTTTTTCATATCATATCATAATATCATATATAATAGATATCTATATAGATATAATATAAGAGTCTTTGGATACATATACGCTGTCAAGTAAAAAAGGCTTTTAAGGTAGTAGGAAAGATGCATCTTTTCACTTTTTTTAACTTAAAATAAAGGTAGAAAATCTTACGGATTGTTGTACATTTTCATTTGCTTTAGGAATTTCATGTACAAATACAAGTGGTTTTAAAAAAATACATACGCATCTGAGCATCTATTATATATGTATTATTCTTATGTGTTACAATATATAAATAAAGAAAAAAGAAGGAGGATTTTCAATGCGAGATCTAAAAACATATCTCTCCGTGGCACCGGTACTAAGTACTTTGTGGTTCGCATCTTTAGCGGGTCTATTGATAGAAATCAATCGTTTTTTCCCGGATGCGTTAACATTCCCCTTTTTTTCATTCTAGTTATTGACATGGTAAGGGGGTAACGAAGATTAGAAAAAGGATTCACTCTCTGTGACTAATCTAATCCCCTGCCCTTTCTCCCTTTCACCTTCTATTTGAAAAGGGAGAAAGAAAAAAGGATTCAACCTCAGCAAAGCTTGGGCTCAAGCTCAAATTTTCAATTAAAATCTTATCTTAAACTAAAATATAAAATAAATAAGAGTGAGAATGGAAATGAAAATGCGGATCTAGGGCAAAAGTCTCATACACGAGACTTAAATGGAATACTGTACTGTGATTAGAAATATAGTTAGAGGAAAAATGGATTTCGAATTCTAAAGATAAATATTAGTCCTAACAAAACAATAACATAGTTAGAAATCGTTGGATTATGTATTCTTTCTTATAATTATACTGAATTCTATTTACTATTAACATTTAATAGTTCTCTATATTATTGTTATTGCAACGAATTTTTTGACGTGTATTTCTAGTTAGCAATTTCTATTTTTTCTTTCTTTCCGCTTTAGGTCGAAAATAAGAGAGTTGCTTGAATCAAAAATTCACACATAAAAAGGGGGTTCATGGCCAAGGGTAAAGATGTCCGAGTAAGCGTTATTTTGGAATGTACTAGTTGTGTTCGAAAGAATGTTTATAAGAAACCAAGGGGTATTTCCCGATATATTACTCAAAAGAATCGACGTAACACGCCCAGTCGGTTGGAATTGAGAAAATTCTGTCCCTACTGTTCCAAGCATACAATTCATGGAGAGATAAAGAAATAGATCGAACTGAACGTGTCTGCGCCTTTTAAAAAAGTACGAGTCCAAAAGGGCGTATATTCTACACACATATTTTTTTATATGCGTAACTTATATGCATAAAAAAATTATATGAAAATGTAATAAAAAACATACATATTATTCTATTGCAATAAATAATAATTCGAATATATAGATATTCAACAATAAATATAGATAGAATATAAATATATATATATAAAGGATTCCCCACTCGAAGCTATGAAGCTATATAGAATAGAAACGTATATATCGTATATATAATAATATAGGCAATAGGCACATATAAAAAAATAGAAATATATAATATATAAATAAATATATATAACAAAAATAAACAAATTCAAATTAAAGTTAAAGAAAAGAATAAAAAAAACCAAATCCTATTTCTTTCTAATTTCTTTTTTTAGATCTGACCAAAATAGGATTTTCGGTAGAATCTTTTTTATATTATAAAAAAAAATAAACACTAAACAAACCATGGATAAATCCAAGCGGTCTTTCCTTAAACCTAAGCGGCCTTTTCGCAGGCGCTTGCCCCCGCTCCAATCGGGGGACCGAATTGATTATAGAAACATGAGTTTAATTAGTCGATTTATTAGTGAACAGGGAAAAATATTATCTAGGCGCGTGAATAGATTGACTCTGAAACAACAACGATTAATTACTACTGCTATAAAACAAGCTCGTATTCTATCTTTGTTACCCTTTCTTAATAACGAGAAACAATTTGAAAGAGCTAAGTCGGCCGTTCGAACTACAGGTTTTCGAGGTTTTCGAACAAAAAAACAATAGGTTTACTTTTTTTTATTCAAGTGATGTTTTGCTCTAAAAATTCTCGAATAATCAAAAATTTTTATTGATATTGAATGTCTTTGCACATTTTGACTACTTTATTTTCTTGTAATTGTAGTTTTTATTTTCGGACGAATTTCTATCTTCCCTTCCCGGAGTTCCTTCTCCGGGGAACTTTGTTTACAAAATTTCGGATGCTTCTTTCCAATCTTCTTTTTTTATGATCTCATTGGAAATACTATAAAGACAATTCCTATTTAATATAGCTATTTGTGCAAGTATTTTACGATTAAGAATCAACTGCCTCTTGTACAGATCATGTATAAACTTACTATAACTATAGTATATACCCCTGTCAGGTTCTCGAATTGCTGCGTTTATCCGAGTAATCCATAACCGACGAAAATCTCTCTTTTTCTTATCTCTATCGCGATGAGCCGAAAACAAAGCTCTTATTTTCTGTTGAGTAATAATACGAATAGTTTTTGAATGAGCCCCTCGAAAGCTTGATACAAATAAACGCATTTTTTTTCTACGTCTCCGGGCTATATATCCTCGTCTAACTCTGGTCATTGAATAAATGAAACTTTGCAAAATAACTAATTGATTTTATTTCTCTTTGAGTTATTTCTTCTTTCCTCACGAGTAATAACAAAACGGATTTTTCCAATGTATAAAAAAAATTCCAATGGCTTTTGCTACTATAACCTTCCCGACCACGATTTTTTCTTTTTTTTTTTTCGAGGCCTTTCGCCTCAACTCCAAATGAAAGAAGAAATTGGATTGATACTAGGGATACTAGGGCGTAGTAAATCTAGATGAATAAAGAAATAGTGGGTTCCTTCGTTTCTATGGTTACTTCTTAAACGGTGAGGTCCTTTCTATACACCGGAGCCCTTTACTTCGTTTAGTTAACGGTATTGGTAACTTGTACAATTCAAAATCTTTGGCTCTACCCATGAATTATCCAGTAATAGGTCTTTCACAACGAGATCCGCCTATACAGTAACGGTATTTAGTTTTGAAGGTTAGCTAGATAGCTGACCCTGTTAGTCCGTTTTGCAAAAATGGGAGCATAATCTTTTTTCTTTAAAAATAGTACTTTCCCGCTTAATATATAGCATTTGCTACCAATTGGGAATTTGCTTCTCATCTTAAATCGAGCTAATCGGGGTTACACCGAGGGAAACCATAAATTTCATACGCAATAGATGGATATGGGAGATCTTTTTTTTCGACAATGACCGGAGTTCTTCCATTTTATCCTATTCATTGGTAGTGATCATTGATACTGGGAATTTTATTGCCCAGCTCATAAATTGAACGAGTCGCACATACACCCTAGTACATGTTCCTCGGCGCTGAGGACATCCCCGAAGAGCGGGGGATTTTGTGACGTTTCTGATTGGCTGTCTTGTGTTTCTAATAAGCTGTTTAATAGTTGGCATACTGAATCATTTAGATAAGGGACTGGTTTAGATCAATCCTAACCTGATGAGTATGAATTATTTCTAGTTATATAAAATATTACCCAGGAAAGTCAAAAGAGAAAATATTGATTTGTCAATTTAACTACAATTTAACTACTTTGGCTCTTTCCATTTGTCCTTCTTTACTATTTCTACTCCTTCATTCGCTATAAGATCAATAATTCCGTGAGCTTGGGCTTCTTTTGCTGACATAAAAACATCCCTTTCCAGGTCTTCGGTTAGAACCCAAAAAGGTTGGCCTGTTCTTTGTGCATAAACCTTTGTGAGTGTTTCTCGCAAAGTCAATAGTTCTTCCGCTTCCATCATACATTCTCCCGTTGATCCCTCATGAAAAGAACTAGCAGGTTGATGGATCATTACCCTGATGGTATAACAAAAATACGGTTACTCTATCTCACATGATGAGGCAAAGACAAAAGATAGAGAATAACAATAAACTTGAATAACCGTACGTGCATCTTTTGCGCATTGCATACGGCTCAACAATAGAATTTACTTTTCTCTTCCATCGAAGAAAAATAGAATCGACCAGATCCAGATCAGTAAATCATCCAATTACCACCCTTCTTCTCGTGAGTTCAAAATACTATGATGGTTCCGTTGCTTTATCGTTCATTTCGTTGGTAATTCAGCAATCCCAAAGTTTCTTTTTGATCCGAAATCAAAAATTTGTTTTATTTTCGTACTCTTTCAAACATAAATATTGTTAGGTTAGGATTAAGAGTCTTTTGGTATAAAAATAAAAAGTTTGTGACGCTGAAACGGACTCCGGATAAAAAAATCGGGAATACCCCTTTATCTCATACTCCTCCCTCGATACATAATCTAATGTTTTGAAAAAAACTAACAAAATTTTGCATATCGAATTCAAAGTGCCATGCTATTTTTACTATTTTTACTTAACACTACTCATAATATATATTGATATTTCTTGTGGCGAAGGCATAGTCTTTTTTTCTCAAATACAAATAAAAAACTCATTGGCGCAAAAGCCAAGCGTGAGGGAATGCAAAACGTTTGGTAATTTCTCCCCCGACCAGGACAAAAGATCCCATTGAAGCGGCTATTCCCATGCAGATTGTATATACATCTGGTAGCACCAGTTGCATAGCATCAAAAATAGCTATTCCGGGTAATACCCATCCGCCAGGACAGTTTATAAACAAATATAAATCTTGGGTCTGGTCCTCTATACTGAGATATATGATAAGACCAACAAGATAATTCGAGATCTCGGTCGTAATCTCTTGGGTTAAAAAAAGTAATCTTGCTCGATAAAGTCGGTTGATTAGGGTAAAATTGTATCCCTTAGGAACCGTACATGCACCTTTTGATGCATACGGTTCAAACAAATGTGAAAAAGAAAAAAATCAATGTGTAGATTACTGCCCTCGTTTTTTTATAGCAGTTTCTTCTAACTTCTAGTGAGGGGGTTTTGTCTTCCACTTTTCAATAAATATGAGTTTTTCCTTATTTCTACTAAAAAAAAAAAAAGAAAAAATAGTATTCTAAAGAAAAAGAAATAGTATATAGGTATAGTAAGAGGTCAATTTTTCGAACTAACTGCTCGTTGATTTATTGTTTCATCGAGATCGAATGCAAACCACGATGTCATTTTCTTGTTCTTGAGGGGGTCTCTTTAATTCTTTTAGGTTTACGCTCTACTCCGGGTAAAAATCTGCTCGATTTTGATTTGCACATATAGGTCAAATGCGTCTAATACCGCTTATTTTTGTTTTATAAGATTTCGTTTTTTTTCATTTAGTTCGTGCCTTTGCCAAAAAAATGTGATATTCGACATATTGAATTCATCTAGTCTATTCGAGTGATTAAAGTTTAGATGAGTCCTAGATTTGTTCCATTAGTTATATTCTAATTTCTCATTTTTATAAATAGGAACTTGGAATAATTTTTCATATAAGCAGTCATTTTCGATATATTACTAATTGGGATTTGTTTAAACGGAGCCTGGATACTTCATGTCATTTTATTGATTCAACCAAGCCAACCATAAATTATTCTAATTGATACTATTAGTCTGAATCCTCCTACAAATGGATCTAGTTGTACTTCGCGCTCCAAATTTTTGATGATTCAATCACTCTTTCTTGGGCGAAGGGAAGGATATCTCGATCAGGAAAGAGAACGGGGAAAGCCCATACGACCCAATATATCTGACAAGTCGCACTATACGTCAACCCAAGTTGCATCTTCATCTCCCGGAATTCGAAAGGGTACTTTTGGAACACCAATAGGCATTAACTGAAAGAAAAAAGAATTAAGTACTATATTTCACTTTGATATGGAAACGTAATAATTGGGCTATTCTCTTCATAATATCAACATATACGATAAAGGTTGATATTCTTTATCATATATGTTGTCGAGAATACATTAGAAAAGGTCATAAAAGCCGATAGAATGACTAAAGGAAAATAGAGCTTCCACTGATGAATAAATAGGATGGCATTTGCTCATAGAAAGGGGTATCAACCCCCATTGCATATTGGTACTTATCGGATATAAAATAAATCTGTTTCGCTTTGTTTCTACAAATATAATTGTTCCATTATTACCAATAGAATATTAACCCTTGCTCCGAGATAATCCACCGAACAAGGGTCCATTGATAATCATAGTCTTTTCCAATGCAATAAAGTTACATAGTGTCTATTTTTATTTGAAAAAGGGGTATTTCCATGGGTTTGCCTTGGTATCGTGTTCATACCGTTGTATTGAATGATCCCGGTCGGTTGATTTCTGTTCATATAATGCATACGGCTCTGGTTGCTGGTTGGGCCGGCTCGATGGCTCTATATGAATTAGCAGTTTTTGATCCCTCTGATCCCGTTCTTGATCCAATGTGGAGACAGGGTATGTTTGTTATACCTTTCATGACTCGTTTAGGAATAACCAATTCCTGGGGCGGTTGGAGTATTACAGGGGGGACGGTAACGGATCCCGGGATTTGGAGTTATGAAGGTGTGGCCGGGGCACATATTGGGTTTTCTGGCTTGTGCTTTTTGGCAGCTATTTGGCATTGGGTCTATTGGGATCTAGAAATTTTTTCTGATGAACGTACAGGAAAACCTTCATTAGATTTGCCTAAGATTTTTGGAATTCATTTATTTCTTTCCGGGGTAGCTTGTTTTGGTTTTGGCGCATTTCATGTAACAGGCTTGTACGGTCCTGGAATATGGGTGTCTGATCCTTATGGATTAACCGGAAAAGTCCAGTCAGTAAATCCCGCATGGGGCGTAGAAGGTTTTGATCCTTTTGTTCCAGGGGGAATAGCTTCTCATCATATTGCAGCAGGGACATTGGGTATATTAGCGGGATTATTCCATCTTAGTGTCCGCCCGCCCCAACGTCTATACAAAGGATTACGTATGGGTAATATTGAAACCGTACTTTCCAGCAGTATCGCTGCTGTCTTTTTTGCAGCTTTTGTAGTTGCCGGAACTATGTGGTATGGGTCAGCAACTACTCCGATCGAATTATTTGGTCCCACTCGTTATCAATGGGATCAGGGATACTTTCAGCAAGAAATATATCGAAGAGTTAGTGCCGGGCTGGCTGAAAATCAAAGCTTAGCAGAAGCTTGGGCGAAAATTCCTGAGAAATTAGCCTTTTATGATTACATTGGCAATAATCCGGCAAAGGGAGGATTATTCAGGGCAGGTTCAATGGACAATGGGGATGGAATAGCTGTTGGATGGTTAGGACACCCAGTATTTAGAGATAAAGAAGGACGTGAGCTATTTGTACGTCGTATGCCTACCTTTTTTGAAACATTTCCGGTCGTTTTGATAGACGGAGATGGAATTGTTAGAGCCGATGTTCCTTTTAGAAGAGCAGAGTCGAAATATAGCGTCGAACAGGTAGGTGTAACTGTTGAATTCTATGGTGGCGAACTCAATGGAGTCAGTTATAGTGATCCTGCTACCGTGAAAAAATATGCTAGACGTGCTCAATTGGGTGAAATTTTTGAATTAGATCGTGCTACTTTGAAATCGGATGGTGTTTTTCGTAGTAGCCCAAGGGGTTGGTTTACTTTTGGACATGCTTCCTTTGCCCTGCTCTTCTTCTTCGGACATATTTGGCATGGGGCTAGAACTTTGTTCAGAGATGTCTTTGCTGGTATTGATCCAGATTTAGATTCTCAAGTAGAATTTGGAGCATTCCAAAAACTAGGGGATCCAACTACAAGAAGACAAACAGTCTGATACAAAATTGCTTTAGTATTTTTCGTCTCTCTTTTTGTAATTTGACATTTGGGATCGGAGAAATCTTGATTTAATCATTTTACTTGTTCTTTATCAGTGAAAAAATTCCCAATAAACAGGTATGGAAGCTATAATTGTAAACCACAATCGAATCTATGGAAGCATTGGTTTATACATTTCTATTAGTCTCGACTCTAGGGATTATTTTTTTCGCAATCTTTTTTCGAGAACCGCCTAAAATTTCAACGAAGAAATGATTTTTCATTATCTCCGTTGAAGTAATGAGCCTCCCAATATTGAATGCATATTGGGAGGCTCATTACTTCGACTAGTCCCCGTGTTCCTCGAACGGATCTCTTAGTTGTTGAGAGGGTTGCCCAAAAGCGGTATATAAGGCATACCCGGTAAAACTTACAAGTAAACCAGATATAAAGATGGCGACTAGGGTTGCTGTTTCCATTCTTATATGAATTCGAGACCGCAACGGATCTCTGATAAGATCCTTTATTTACAGGGGAATGGTATACAAAGTCAACAGATCTCAAAAAAAAATTAGATTTATGGCTACACAAACCGTTGATAGTAGTTCTAGATCTCGTCCAAGACAAACTACGGTAGGGGCGTTATTGAAACCGTTGAATTCGGAATATGGTAAAGTAGCTCCTGGGTGGGGAACTACCCCTTTGATGGGTATCGCAATGGCTTTATTTGCAGTATTCCTATCTATTATTTTGGAGATTTATAATTCTTCCGTTTTACTGGATGGAATTTCAATGAATTAAATCCGCAAGAACTTTTTAGTTCGAGTTTTTCAATACAAAATGAAATTTCAGGTTTTTTATTTATAACCCCCTTGGTAGTTCGATCGCGGAATTTCTTTCTGTATTTCCGAAATATGAGTGTGTGACTTGTTATAAGTGATCCTATTGATAATACAGAGAATGAGTCTGTCATCTTATCTTTATAAAGACGGTTCTACCCCGTCGGATACTCAGCCTAGTATCTGGAGCACGGAATAGTTTGAACTAGATCCAGAATTGAACTATGATTCATACTTAATATGCATACCTTGTGACCGGATTCTAACTACAAAATTTTCAACGAATTAGAAATACTTATAAATTCAAATGGAAAGATTTTTCTTTCTGTTTATGCTTATTTTGACTAAAAGGTAATTTTTTTTTGAGTCATTAAGTCATTATACCTATCCCTATTTATTGAATAAGTGATGATCCGATAGTTCTTACTCAGGGAATCTTTTGGCTTGGCATTTTTATTGAATCATCGTGGTTGTAGTATGAATCTGGGGTTTCAATTAATTTATAGGGTCTTAACAAGAGAAATTCCTATCAATGAGAAAAACAATAGTCAAAGCCGAATTACACATAACTAACAAATAAAAGAAAAAAATAGGGAAAGAGAAGATTCAAGAGGCCTGTAGTAATAATAAAGAAAAAAAGGAAGAGCCGACTTGAAATTTTGGCATTATCACCACAAAGAAGAACTTTCATATTTTTAATGCTTCGTATCTGCACTTCCGAGAAGATTAAATCGGAAGATCTATTACATATGCGTTAGGAGTAGTATTTGTGTGTTTCTGCTTGAGCTGTACGAGAAAAAATTCTCATATATGGTTCTCAGAGGGGGAGTCCCCCCGGTTTACCTATCTCAATAAAGTCTACGATTGGTTCGAAGAACGTCTCGAAATTCAGGCGATTGCAGATGATATAACGAGTAAATATGTTCCTCCCCATGTCAACATATTTTATTGTCTAGGCGGAATTACCCTTACTTGTTTTTTAGTACAAGTAGCTACGGGGTTTGCTATGACTTTTTATTA